TCAGTTGGTCGTATCCAGCTTATTCTTGAAATAAACAACTCACACACACTCCCTTTCCAAAAAAAATCAAGACACCAAGTACTACACTTAGATTTATTAGATTTGTTGCAAAAATATCGGTATTAAACCCGAAACTTCCGGCGGATGACCAATACCCCATGGAAAGGAAAGAATCGGTTTTCATATGATCTCCTCTTGAGTATTCTTATAGATAAGACAAATTCTCTATATTTTTTATTTATTGTAGCATTTTTCCTATTATTTATTTTTCTAAATACTCCTAACATAGAGTTAAAAATAATAGTAAATTAAATGTAAATGTATTTGGTTTCAATTGGCAATTTCCTATAAGAATAATTCTTATTAGAATTAGATATTGAGTCTTATGTTATGTGAGTTTCGCACTATCTCGTTTGTTGCAATATTTCTTAAAAAAAGTTCCATTGGAATACGAAAATGAAAGAAGAAAGCTAATTGGTGTGCCACCCAATTAGTCCTTTACATGTACATGGGCTATTGTCTGAAGGAATAAGAAATGAAATTTGAATATAATTTGAAAAAAGAAAAAGCAGGAGTAACCTCAAAGAAAGAAAAAACTATATGTATTTTTAGTTTGTAGGATTAAACAAAGGGATTCGCAAATAAAAGTGCTAATGCCACAACTAGTCCATAAATGGTTAAAGCTTCCATAAACGCCAGACTAAGCAATAAAGTACCTCGTATTTTTCCCTCTGCTTCTGGTTGTCTCGCGATCCCTTCTACAGCCTGGCCCGCAGCGGTACCTTGACCAACTCCCGGTCCAATAGAAGCAAGCCCAACGGCCAATCCAGCAGCAATAACGGAAGCGGCAGAAATTAGTGGATCCATGAACAATTCCTCGCACCAAAACAAAAAAAAAAATAGTTAATGATACAATCAACCAATGAATTATGACTTACTTATTCTATGGATAAAATTTATCCAGTCAAAATTACTAAGAAACCAGAATTGAAATAATAATATTCGCGAATTAGCAGAAATACCTCGATATCTCTTTTTTGAAGAACTTTCGTTCGAATCCCCTATTCCCTAATATAAATTAACATATATGTCGTTAGGGCAAATTTGATAGTTAATAGCTAATATCACATATACATGTCTTTCCCCCATAACGGAAACTAACTATTCATGTGTTGTGTTAGAGTAGGAAAAGGATCTTTTAGAGCTATTTTCTTTATTCTACAATTCCTTAATCTTATCTTAATACCGTAATAGCTGTTTTACTATCTCTCGATCATATATACCTTAATTTCAATATTTATGTTCCCTAAGGGGCTTGATTTGATACGCGTCTACATTGCTGCGAGTTAAACTAAAAAAAACTCACTAGTCAATGGTGGCCTTCCATGGATTCTCCTATATAAGCCGCAGCTAAAGTTGCAAAAATAAGAGCTTGAATACCGCTTGTAAATAATCCAAGAAACATGACAGGTATAGGAACCACTAAAGGTACTAAAGAAACAAGAACAACAACTACTAATTCATCAGCTAATATATTTCCGAAAAGTCGAAAACTAAGGGATAAGGGTTTTGTGAAATCTTCTAAGATGTTAATGGGTAAAAGGATTGGGGTTGGTTGAATGTATTTACTGAAATAACCTAATCCCTTTTTGGTAAGACCCGCATAGAAATATGCTACTGACGTCAGTAAAGCTAAAGCAACGGTAGTATTTATATCATTTGTGGGTGCGGCTAACTCACCATGGGGTAACTGTATGATTTTCCAAGGTAAAAGAGCCCCCGACCAATTCGAAACAAAAATAAATAGAAATATGGTTCCAATAAATGGAACCCATGGACCATATTCTTCTCCAATCTGGGTTTTACTCACGTCTCGGATGAATTCAAGGACATATTCAAAAAAATTTTGACTATCGGTAGGAATCGTTTGAGGATTACGAACAGCTATAATAGCCGAAGCTAATAAGATAGTAATTACAACCCAAGAAGTAATAAGGACTTGGGCGTGGACTTGGAAACCGCCGATTTGCCAATAGAAATGTTGGCCTACTTCCACGCCGGATATAGCGTATAATCCCTTTAGTGTATTGATGGAACATAATAAAACATTCATATTATCCTATGAAAGAAATATAACTTTAAAAAGGAATTATTTTGATTTAACCATCTCTTTTTCAACTTCATTTGTATATTTTTAATATCAACTAATCATACAATAGCCTCAGTTAGTTTTATCTCTTTTGTGGAATTCCGGAATCGTAACCAATTCAATAAATCTATTCTATGGAGTTTCAAAAATAATTTACACATAATTTTATTATTAATCAAGAATTTCGTATATAGCTAGAACGACCCTCGCAAATTGAAAATACTAATTTGTTAAGAATTAATCGGAGTGAAGCTATAGCGTCATCATTCGCTGGAATCGAAATATCTGCTAAATCCGGGTCACAATTTGTATCGATTAAACAAATCGTTGGAATTCCCAACATGATGCATTCTCGAAGAGCCGTATATTCTTCTTGCTGATCAACAATTATTACAATATCGGGTAATCCTGTCATATATTTAATCCCGCCCAGATATGTTTGCAAGTGAGATAGTTGTCTCTTCAACACAGCCGCATCTCTTTTCGGAAGACGGTTGAGTCTACCCGTCTTTTGTTCTGTTCTCAAGTCCCTGAACTTATGAAGTCTCGTTTCTGTAGTATACCAATTTGTTAACATACCACCAAGCCATTTTTTATTAACATAATGACAACGAGCCTTTATTGCAGCCCGTGCTACTAAATCCGCTGCTTTATTTTTGGTCCCAACAATTAAAAATTGTTTTCCCCTACTAGCTGCATCAAAAACTAAATCACAAGCTTCTGATAAAAACCGAGCTGTTCTAGTAAGATTTATAATATGAATACCTTTACGCTTTGCAGAGATATAAGGTGCCATTCTGGGATTCCATTTCCTAGTACCATGACCAAAATGAACTCCCGCTTCCATCATTTCTTCCAAATGGATATTCCAATATCTTCTTGTCATTTCTCCCCACACTTTTTCTCTTTTTTTTCTTTAAAGAGAAGAAGGACCCTAAAAATAAAAAATTGTTCCCATGGAACCTTCTCTTCGAACGGAGATTGGCCGGTGATACATGATTCAAGCCATTCAGGTTTTTTTATTATTTTTATTTGATTCGTTATTATTTTGATTGCTATTACCAAATCAAATGACTGCAACACAAATAGAAAAGCCGGGTGAATCCGCTCTTAGGAATCATTAAACCCTAGAACTGAGTGTTCTGATGTATCATGTACATTCTCTGAAATGCAAAAAGAAAAAAATTCTCTGTGGTGGAACAAAATATCTCTCATTTCCCACTCAAGTAAATTCTTCTTTTTGGTTTCAAAAGAAATGTTTTTATGTCGCCTTGAACGGTGCACTAATCCTTTGAATCCAGTACCAACGGGTATCATCCCCCCTAGAACAACATTCTCTTTCAGACCCTTCAACCAATCGATACGACCGCGTAAAGCGGCTTTTGCTAAAACTCGAGCAGTTTCTTGAAAACTCGCCTCTGATATGAAACTTTGAGTATTTAAAGATGCTTTTGTTATTCCCAATAATATGGTTCGGTACCAAATAACTTCTTCCAAAGCACGCCCCACTTGTTCCGCTCGTAAAACTCCAATTAATTCTCCGGGTAAAAACACATTAGACATTCCTTCTTCTGAAACCAAGACCTTGGATGTTATTTGACGTACAATAATTTCTATATGTCTATTATGAATCTGTACACCCTGGGATCGATACACCTTTTGGATTTTATTAACCAAAGAGATACGACTTTGGGCTATAGTTAGTTCAGCACCAATCAAGAATCCCCAAGGAATTCCAAGAATTCGTGTTATACACTCGTTCCAGCCCTCAACTCTCTTTTCTAGGTTCATTGATATTGAATCAATCGAACGCACTTCTAACACTTGTTCTACTTTTGGAAGACCCTGCGTTATATCACCAGATCTTGACTTTTCATATATAAATGTAACTAATGTATCTCCTTCGAAAATTATTTCTCCATAATGGCCATGAAGAGTTGCTTCTGGCGTGGCCAAATAAGATTTCGCCGATCTTATTACTACAGAGTCAATTTTAACATTTATAACTTGACCCGATTTTAGGTGTGGTCCATGTTTGGCTATACAGCCATTTTCACAAAAAAACTGCCCAAGGGTAATTATTATCGATTTTTTTTCACAATAATTATGATTGAGAAAGTACCAATTCAAGTTGAATGGATTCAAAAGGGGGTTACTGCATGGATTGGAATTATAACTTCTTCCGGTTTCGTCCATTAAATAATATTTAAGTACTTGAAAAGTCTGTTTTAAATTGTCAAGTTGGAAATATTTAGTTACCGAGATCTGATTATGGGTTTTTAAAAGGTAATAAAAATTCACAATTTGGCATGCTGTTCCTAAAGGTCCTAACGAATTCCTAATTGGAATTAGAGGATTATTTTGACTTATCCCATTGTAATGTTTTACATCGTTGAATGGGCCCATTTGAAAACAATTAGCTGATGACAAAATTATCAAAGATTGAGATTCCTTACTTCTAGTCCAGAACATATGAATAGTTCCTTGATTTTGGCTAAGGGATTCTTGAATCCTTTCCGTGGAATAAATAGAATAAAATGGATTGATACAACTTGACCCATTATCCGAATCCGAGATTAATCCGGGCCCTAATGGATCATTTCTTTTTCGTATATAAGACATATGTGGTTGCACTAACTTGATTCTTATAAAATCTTGAATCAGACCGGTTGTACTTACTTCAACAAAGCAAACGTGGGTTTCTTCTAACAAAGAACTTTTGGGGTCTTGGTCCCAGCTCAAGACTAAACAAGTTCGAACTAATTGAATATGGGTTCCAGAAATTCCCAAAATAGGTTTGCCATTTCCATAAAAAATATAATTTACAACTTTAAGTTTTAGATTCGCCTTT